GACAAAAAAATATAATAAAATAAATATATAAAGCAACGGAGCCATCATAGTATTTTTGAATTCCTCCGAAAGGAAGGGTGGTAAGTTGATCATTTACCGATCGGGGTCTGATCGATCCTATTTTTTCTTTATTTGATGTAAGGTAAGGGTCAATTTTATTGTAGAGCCGTATGCAATGCATAATGCCCGTACGGTTGTTCGATTATATCTTTTTTTCTTGTTATTCTTTTATCTTTCTTTTATCTTCCCCTCATCATGCGAAATAAAGAAACCTTTTATTTTCTTATATCATCAGGGTAATGATCCATCAACCTGCTGGTTCTTTTTCTGAAGTAGCAACGGGAGAATTCATCCTGGAAGTGGGAGAACTGCTGAAACTACGTGAAACCCTGACAAGGGTTTATGTACAAAGAACGGGCAAACCCCTATGGGTTGTCTCCGAAGACATGGAAAGAGATGTTTTTATGTCAGCAACAGAGGCCCAAGCTTATGGAATTGTTGATCTTGTAGCGGTTGAATGACAATAGCCTGGATTTCGCATCAATTCGTGATTTGAAATTACCCCTGCCGAGTTTCATATTAATATTCTATGACTTTTATTTACTATTCTATTCAATAAAAGGAATTCATAATCATGCGGTTAGGATCAATCTAAACCAGTCCATTATGTATATGATTCAACATGCCAACGATTAAACAACTTATTAGAAAGACAAGACAGCCAATTAGAAATGTCACAAAATCCCCCGCGCTTCGGGGATGCCCTCAGCGTCGAGGAACATGTACTAGGGTGTATGTGCGACTCGTTCAGATCATGAACTAGAACAAAGGAAAGAGAGCAATGTTCGAATATCAATGATCAAATAGGATAGAACGGAAAACGAACTACATTTCCTATCTAAAAATAAGAAAATGGAGCATATCCCTTTTATTGTGTATGAAATTTATGGTTTATATTGGTGTAAATCCACTCACCTCAATTCAAGATGAGAAGCAATTCTCCATTGGTAGCAAATGGTTATCCATTAAGCGGAGGAAATCTTAGTTAATATAGACCCCTCTTCCAAGAACGGACTAACAGGGTCAGCTACCCAGCCAACCTTCATAATTAAATACCGTTACTGTATAGGTAGAGCTCGTTGTGAAAGACCTATTACTGGATAATTCATGGGTAGAGCCGAAGAATGTGAACTATACAAGTTAGCAATAACATTGATTAAATGAAGTAAAGGCTCCGGTGTATAGAGAAGACCTCACCGTTTAAGAAGTAACCATAGAAACGATGGAATCCACTATTTCTTTATCATTGCTATTTTTTTTTATTTTTAATACCTAGTATAGTACAATTTCGTATTTCGAGGTGAAACGCCTATAAAAAAGAAAAAATCGTGGTTGGGAAGGTTATAGTAGCCAAAGCCGTTGGAATTTTTAGTTTATACATTGGAAAAATCCGTTTTGTTATTAATATACTAGGAAGGGGGCAAAAGAATAACTGAAAGAAAGGAAATCTATTAGTTATTCGTGAAAGTTTCATTTATTCAATGACCAGAATTAGACGGGGATATATCGCTCGGAGACGTAGAACAAAAATTCGTTTATTTGCATCAAGCTTTCGGGGGGCTCATTCAAGACTTACTCGAACTATTACTCAACAAAAAATAAGAGCTTTGGTTTCGGCTCATCGGGATAGGGATAAGCAAAAAATCAATTTTCGTCGTTTGTGGATCACTCGAATAAATGCAGCAATTCGTGAAAGGGGGGTATGCTATAGTTATAGTAGATTAATAAACGGTCTGTACAAGAGACAGTTGCTTCTTAATCGTAAAATACTTGCACAAATAGCTATATCAAATAGGAATTGTCTTTATATGATTTCCAATGAGATCATAAAAGAAGTAGGTTGGAAGGAATCCACCGGTTAAACGGAGTTGCCCGGAGAATGAACTCCGGGAAGGTCGAATAAAAATGAATAGAATATGATAAAATATGAGAAAGTAGTCAAAATAAATATGAATCAACAAGTTCAATAAAAAAATTTCTTCTTCCCAGATTATTATTTGTTTTCTTACGACACGAGAATTCAATCCGGATTCTTGGATTTTTCCAACAAAATATAAATCCCCGTTTGAGTTCGGATGGGAATTCGAATTCAAGTGAAGAAAGGGTAAACCTATCTTTTTAAAGGGTAAACCTATCTTTTTCTGGCTCTAAGACTAGGAGTTCTAGTGGTCGACTCGGTTCTTTCAAATTGTTTCTCATTATTAAGAAAAGGTAACAAAGATAAAATACGAGCTTGTTTTATAGCAATAGTAATTAATCGTTGTTGTTTCAAGGTCAATCTATTCACTCGTCTAGATAATATTTTTCCCTGTTCACTAATAAATCGACTAATTAAACTCATGTTTTTATAATCAATTCGATCCCCCGATTGGATCGGGGGCAAACGCCTACGAAAAGATCGCTTGGATTTAAGAAAAGTTCGCTTGGATTTATCCATGGT